TTATTTTCATTAGAAATTCTAGTATTGAGATTTAACTATCCATCTTCAATCGTCATTTTTAGGTTACTTTTGGGCATAAAAATGTGATGTTATTTATTCATATGTTATATATAATACGTGATGACATGAGTTAACATTACCAAAATTCGTTAACTCTGATGCGCTTGGTCGAGCTTTACTTGGTTTAGGGGTTTGACAAGAATAACAGGATTTGCCGAGCGTAGGGGGTAGGGGGGTTTAACGCGCGAAAACCAAAAGGGGGCATATAGTATAAGTCTGTGTTAGATAAGGATATATTATGCACTTGAGATAAACATATGTAATTCTTAAATTATGTATAATATCATTCATAATTACTCTCACAATCAAGAAAAATGTTCCACCTTGGCTTAACATTTTAGGGTGCACTTTGAAATGCAGATGAAAAGCAGACTTAAAAAAGAACCTATGCCTATAAAAGAACGCGAAGCATGTGGGGTTATTGAACATATGAACTACTCAAGTAACCGGATGCAAGTATAGATCTCTAGGGTGGATTACACATGCCATGTTCGTGAAAGAGAAGCCAGATGCAAGGAATAATTAATAATATACCTTATTTTCAGTGGTGTCCCTGGTTCTATCATTAACTATATGCAATTATATAAACTGGTTGGTGGTTTCTTACTACATTAATAATTACTCGGGAAATGTATGCTGTGGCCCGTTCAGAATAAAATTAGGAGGACGACAGTTAGGTAGGCCAGGAACTGGCCTGGTTTAGATGAATTCGTATGGTGATGAATAAATATATGCTTTGTGTATACCTACATTTTTAGTACTTGCTTTGTGGTTAAAATAATTTTATGGTGATAATACATTAATGCACATAAGCATTAATGTAATATCATGCATAGTGTATACTACACCATACAGACCAGAAAATAGTTTAATTTAGAATTCTGGCTTTGGGAGCCAGGGGTGAGAGTTAAAATCTCTTTTTTCTGGCGTTAGGGAGGATTTTAACCTCCGATCTTCGGATTACAAGACCGATGCTTTAAGCTAAGCTACTAAGGCAAGCTCATTCCATTGCTTTATTCTCTAGTCAGCCCGCTAGAGGCATCAGGATTAAGAATAATGCAAAGTATAGGACGGACGCAATTTGTCCGATGATAATAAAAGGGTGTTCAACTGGTATGCCCCCGATTCACGTCAGGATAGCTATATCTGCGACTAATGTTCAAAAGAGGAATTGGGTGAAGGGTCGGAAGGTTAAGCCACGTTGTTTAGACGTGTGGAGAATCGGCACGACTAGTAGAACTAGGATGGAAAATAGAAGGGCTAAGACTCCGCCTAGCTTATTTGGGATTGATCGTAAAATGGCATAGGCGAAGAGGAAGTATCACTCGGGCTTAATATGGGGAGGGGTGACCAGTGGGTTGGCAGGGGTGAAGTTTTCTGGATCCCCTAATAGGTTTGGGGAAAATAATGCTAAAGATGTAAGGGCTAGGAGTATAACCACAAATCCGAGCAGGTCTTTATAGGAAAAGTAAGGGTGAAATGTAATCTTGTCCGCGTCTGAGTTTAGGCCGGCTGGGTTATTTGAACCTGTTTCGTGTAGAAATAATAGGTGTAGGATGATGGCTGCAGCAATAACAAAAGGGAATAAGAAGTGGAATGCGAAGAACCGTGTTAAGGTTGCGTTATCTACTGAAAATCCACCCCAAATCCACTGTACTAGGACGTCACCTACATAAGGTACTGCTGATAATAAGTTGGTAATTACTGTGGCGCCTCAGAACGACATTTGTCCTCATGGTAGGACATAACCCACGAAGGCCGTTATTATTACTAAGAGAAAAAGGACAACACCGATGTTTCAGGTTTCTTTGTATAAATAAGATCCGTAGTATAACCCACGGGCAATGTGCATATAGAGGCAGATAAAAAAGAATGATGCTCCGTTGGCGTGTATGTTTCGGATTAGTCAACCGTAATTAACATCACGGCAGATATGTGCGACTGACGAAAAAGCTGTGGAGATGTCAGATGTGTAATGTATAGCTAGGAATAATCCTGTAAGGATTTGTGTGGCTAGGCATAATCCTAGAAGGGATCCAAAATTTCATCATACTGAGATGTTGGAGGGGGCTGGTAAGTCGACTAGTGCGTGGTTGGCGATTTTAATAAGGGGATGGGTTTTCCGTAGGCTTGCCATTAAGGGTTTTTATAGTTGAATAACAACGGTGGTTCTTCAAGTCACTGGTCTTGGTTAAAATCCAAGTAAAAATTATGACTTATCTTGTATCATTACTGTTGATGGCTTTAATTGTAGGGCTAGTTGCCGTGGCTTCTAATCCTGCCCCATATTTTGCTGCTTTTGGTTTAGTGGTGGCGGCTGGGGTTGGGTGTGGGGTACTTATTGGGCACGGAGGGTCCTTCTTATCTTTAGTTTTGTTTTTAATTTATTTAGGTGGGATGCTTGTGGTGTTTGCCTATTCAGCGGCTTTAGCCGCTGAACCATTCCCTGAGGCGTGGGGGGATCGTTCTGTAATTGGGTATGTTTTAATCTATTTATTGGGAGTTGGAGTAGTGGTTGGTTTACTTTGGGAAAACTGGTACGAAGGGTCTTGAGTTGTGATTGATGGTTTAAAGGAGTTCTCAATATTACGAGGGGACGTTAGTGGGGTGGCCATAATGTACTCATCCGGAGGTAGCTTATTAATTATTAGTGCATGAGTACTTCTGTTAACTTTGTTTGTGGTATTAGAACTAACCCGGGGCTTAGGTCGGGGGGCTCTTCGGGCAGTTTAAATAGCTGTCAATAGTACGGCAAGAGTTATTGATAATAGAAAGATAGTCAGATAGGTTTTAATTATGCCGCGTTGAGTGTCACTAATAGTTTTGGCCATTTTCACTTGGGTATAAGACAACCCTTTTGGTCCGATAGTTTCAAATCAGGTTTGGTCCACTAACTGTGTTGCAATGGACTGTCCTAAAACTAAGTTGAGTTTAGGAACCAGCCGATGGATAATTGCTGGGAAATAACCTAGTATATTAGAGAAGTGGTGGGAAGGGGTAGTGGGGTTAGTCTTGAATTGTTTACTAGTCAATCCAGCCAATTCAATAGCTGTTAACAAACCAGTAATTGTTACTGCAAGGGCAGCCACTTTCAAGGTGAAGGGCATGGTTATGGTAGGAGTCTTTGAAACCAGAAAATTTGATGTAATAATAAGCCCCGCAACAATACTGCCTCAGGCGAGTCGTTTAATGGGGTTAATGACTAATAAGTTGTTTTCGTTGATAGGGGATAATGCGAGGAATCGAGGGGTACCCATGGTGACGAAAAAAACTACTCGGAAACTATAAACAGCTGTAAAGGATGTGGCAATAAGGGTTAGGGTTAGGGCTCAGGCGTTTAGGTAAGAGGTATTTAGTGCTTCAATAATGGCATCTTTTGAGAAGAAGCCTGCCAAAAAAGGTGTTCCGGTCAGGGCTAGGCTGCCAATAGTCAGGCAAGTTGAGGTGAAGGGTAACAGGTTATGCAAGCCTCCCATCTTTCGAATGTCCTGCTCATCATTAAGGCTATGAATGATAGATCCTGAACACAAAAATAATATGGCTTTGAAGAATGCGTGAGTGCAGATGTGTAGAAATGCTAATTGAGGTTGATTAAGACCAATGGTGACTATTATAAGGCCTAGTTGGCTGGATGTAGAAAATGCTACAATTTTTTTGATGTCATTTTGTGTGAGGGCGCAGGCGGCTGTAAATACAGTGGTTAATGCTCCCAAGCAGAGGCAGGTTGTTAATGCCAAGCTATTATTTTCTATAATGGGGTGAAGTCGAATAAGTAAAAAGATACCAGCAACAACTATAGTGCTGGAGTGAAGTAGGGCAGACACTGGTGTAGGGCCCTCCATGGCAGAGGGCAGCCATGGGTGCAGACCAAACTGGGCTGATTTGCCAGTTGCTGCTAAGATTAACCCAATAAGGGGAAGTGTTATGTCAAAGGTTTTTGACAAAAAAAAGATTTGCTGGATCTCCCATGAGTTTAGATTGACTGCAATTCAGGCCATACTCATAATGAGTCCAATATCTCCTACACGATTATATAAGACTGCCTGGAGGGCTGCTGTGTTTGCATCGGCCCGTCCATATCACCAGCCAATTAATAGGAATGATATAATGCCAACTCCTTCTCAGCCAATAAATAGCTGAAAAAGGTTATTGGCAGTTACGAGGATGATTATGGCTACTAAAAATAGAAGTAAGTACTTAAAGAATCGCTCTATGTTAGGGTCCGAGTGTATATATCAGGATGCAAATTCAAGGATAGATCAAGTCACATAGAGGGCAATAGGCGTAAAAATTAGTGAATAGTGATCAAACTTAAAGCTAATATTAATATCAAAAACGGCTGTGTTTATTCAGTGTCAGTTGGTGACGATAGTCTCAGCTCCTTGATCTAGGAACAGAATAAGTGGTAGAAGGCTGACAAAAAACGAAGTGCTGATGGCAGTCTTAACATGGGTTGTGGCCCACTTGGAGTTTTTACGGGAAGGGCTAAGTGTTGTTAGGAGGGGGTAAATAAGAATTGTAATAACTAATATTAGTGAGGAAGATAAGATTAGGGTTGTTGGGTGCATAGCTTCCACTTGGATTTGCACCAAGAGTTTTTGGTTCCTAAGACCAATGGATGAGCTATTATCCTTCAGAAGCGCGAGGAGGCCATGGAGTTTAACCATGGGTGTAAGTATTAGCAGTACTTACTGCCTCATGGCCCTCCTCGGTAAGTAAGGGGATTTTAACCCCTATCTTTAGAATCACAATCTAATATTTTAAATTAAACTATACTTACTAGTGGCATCAACCCCATATGAGCTCAGGTTTTAATACCAGTAAAATAACGGGTAGAAGGTGAAGCACTATTAGCAAATGTTCTCGAGTGTGGAATGGTGAAAGTCCTTTAATATGGTTTGGTGCTGGGCCCCGCTGAGTTATCAGATATAAATACAAAGAGTAAGCTGCTGTAATTAGTGTTCCTAAACCTGTGAGCATAATAGTTCAGGGAGACCAGTTAAATAGGGTGGTAATAATCATGATCTCCCCTATGAGATTTGGCAAAGGCGGTAATGCTAGATTTGCTAAGTTGGCAATAAATCACCAAACTGCAGTTAATGGAAAAATTATTTGGAGACCTCGAGCTAGTATTATAGTCCGGCTATGAGTACGCTCATATGCAGTATTAGCTAGGCAAAATAGTGCAGAAGATACCAAGCCATGGGCAATTATCAAAATGATTGCGCCTGTAAATCCCCAGGAGGTTTGAATGAGGATACCGCCTGCTACTAAACCCATATGGCTTACAGATGAGTAGGCAATGAGTGATTTGAGATCTGTTTGTCGTAAACAAATTGAGCCAGTCATTAAAATGCCCCATAAGGCCAAAATAATGAAGGGGTAGACAAGCTCTTTTGAGAGTGGGTCTAATATAACTATTATACGTATCATGCCATAACCCCCTAATTTAAGGAGAACCGCTGCTAAAACCATAGAGCCTGCTACAGGGGCTTCAACATGGGCCTTCGGTAGTCAAAGGTGGACACCGTAAAGTGGTATTTTTACTAAAAATGCAATTAGACATCCGGCCCATCAGATACTATGACCTCATGAATTAAGTGTGAGAGGTTGAGAGTACTGTAAAATTAACATAGATAATGTCCCTGTTGTTTGTTGAAGCAAAAGGAGGGCGACCAAAAGTGGTAATGAACCCGCTAAGGTATAAAATAAAAAATAGGTTCCGGCGTTTAAGCGTTCGGTTTGGTTCCCTCATCGGGTGATAATAATAAGCGTGGGGATGAGGGTGGCTTCAAATATAATATAAAACATAATAATCTCCGTGGCCCCAAATGCTATAATTAGGAAAGTCTGTAGGGAGGCCAGAAGTGTGATATATAGGCGTTGTCGAGTAATCGGTTCGGGGTAAATATGATTCTGACTGGCCAGAATCATTAATGGAAGAAGTCAACATGTGAGGACTAAGAGGGGGGTGGACAATGGGTCCGTGGCTAGATATATGTTAGAGGTTGACCACCCGGTTTCTGATGTTCACTTTAATCAAGTAAGGCTGATAAATGCAATTAATAGGCTTTGAGCAGTCGTCGTAGGTCATAGTCACTTAGGTGATGATAATCAAATTGTTGGGAATAGCATAAGTGTTGGCACTAGTACTTTTAGCATTGTAGTAAATTAAGGTTCTGTAGTCGGTCAGTTCCATGGGTGCGGGCTGTGGCAACTAAAAGGGCTAGGCCTGCACTGGCCTCGCAGGCAGAGAAGGCTAGCAATAGTATTGGGGCTGCAGAAAATATGGTTGACTCAAATTGCATGGCCCATAGGGCCAGTGCAATAAACAAGGATAATATTATTCCTTCTAAGCAAAGCAGTGCAGAGAGTAGATGAGTGCGATGAAACGCTAGACCTATTAGGCCTAGTATAAAAGCTGAGGTAAAGCTGAAGTGTACGGGTGTCATAAGAGGGTTATGGAGTTAAACCATAATTTTCTGAGCCGAAATCAGAGGTCTTATATTGGACTAACCCTCTATTCTGCCCATTCTAGGCCTCCTTGGGTTCATTCATAAATCAGTCCTAGTGTAAGTAAGACCAAGACTGCTGTAGCCCAAAAAAAGGTGCTGGTGGGGTTGTTAAGTTGATCTCCTCAGGGGAGTGGAAGTAGAAGTGCAATTTCTAAATCAAATAATAAGAACAAGATAGCGACTAGAAAAAACCGCAAAGAGAATGGAAGCCGAGCTGACCCGAGGGGGTCGAAGCCGCATTCGTATGGTGAGAGTTTTTCTGCATCTGGATTTATTTGGGGTAGTCAGAAAGATACGGTTGCTAATACAAGAGAGAGGGCTACTGTAATAGTTAAAATCGTAATAACTAAGTTCATTATCTTTCCTTGGGGTTTAACCAAGACTAGGTGATTGGAAGTCACTCGTACTAGCATTAGATACTAGAAAGATATGAGCCTCATCAGTAAATTGACACGTAGAGGAATAATCATACTACATCTACAAAATGTCAGTATCAGGCGGCAGCTTCAAAGCCGAAGTGATGTTCGGATGTAAAGTGGTATTGGACTTGGCGAAGTAAACAGACGGCTAAAAATGAAGAGCCAATGATAACGTGTAATCCATGGAACCCTGTGGCTACAAAGAATGTTGAGCCATAAACTCCATCTGCAATTGTAAATGGTGCTTCATAATACTCCATGGCTTGTAAGGCGGTAAAGTAGAGTCCAAGTAAAATTGTTAATGCCAGGGATTGGATAGCTTGTTTACGATCACCTTCTATTAAGCTGTGGTGGGCTCATGTTACTGTAACCCCGGATGCTAAAAGGACGGCTGTATTTAATAATGGAACTTCAAATGGGTCTAAGGTAATAAGACCTGTTGGTGGTCAACATCCCCCTAGCTCGGGGGTTGGTGCTAGACTTGAATGGTAGAAGGCTCAGAAAAACCCTAGAAAAAAGAATACTTCAGATGTAATAAACAGAATTATACCATATCGTAGGCCTTTTTGCACGGGGGGTGTGTGGTGACCTTGAAATGTTCCCTCTCGAATGATGTCTCGTCATCACTGATATATTGTAAGGAGTAAAAGTATTAGTCCAAGGGTTATAAGTGTGGTGGAGTGGAAATGGAACCAGATCGCTAAGCCGGATGTTATTAATAATGCTCCGATTGCGCCGGTTAGGGGTCATGGGCTTGGATCAACCATATGATATGCGTGTGCTTGGTGGGCCATTAAACGTTCTCTTGGAGATATAAACTAAGAAGAAGTACAAATACGTAGGCTTGAATTATTGCAACTGCAACTTCTAATAGTGTAAGGAGAAATAAGACGGCAGCTGTAAGAATTGCTACTGTAGGCATTATTGGTAGAAGAACAAATACAGCGGTGGCAATCAGTTGAATAAGAAGATGGCCTGCAGTAAGATTAGCTGTCAATCGGACGCCTAGGGCTAGGGGTCGAATAAAAAGGCTAATTGTCTCAATAATAATAAGTACAGGAATTAAAGGGATGGGGGTGCCTTCTGGTAATAAGTGGCCTAAGGCTACTGTTGGTTGATTACGCATACCAATAATAACTGTGGCGAGTCATAGTGGTACGGCAAAGCCTATATTAAGAGACAATTGTGTTGTAGGGGTAAAAGTATATGGTAGAAGTCCAAGCATATTAATGGTAATTAAAAAGATTATTAAGGAGGCTATGAGGAGTGCTCATTTATGACCCCCTAAATTCAATGGTAACATAAGCTGGCTAGTAAATTGGTTTACGAATCACCCCTGGATTGTGATAAGGCGGTTATTTACCCATCGAGAGGTGGAAGTGGGGTATAGTACTCATGGGAGAGCAATTGCGATGGCAATTAGAGGGATACCCAAGTAGGAGGTGCTTGCAAATTGGTCAAAAAAGCTTATTGCCATGGTCAGTCTCAGGGTTCAGTTTTATGTTCTTCAGAGTCAATATGTGCTGGCTCATTAGGTGATGTATGACTTATCACTTTGGTGGGGATGATGGTAAGAAATACCAGTCATGAAAATACTAAAATTGCGAATCAAGGGGCAGGGTTTAATTGAGGCATTTCACTAGAGGTGGTTGGGAGGCACCATTCTTTGGCTAAAAGGCCAATGCTGAGGTCCAAATTTAGCTTCCTAGTGAGGCGTCTTCTAGTATTAGTGAGGATCAGTTCTCGAAGTGTTCAAGTGGAACTGCCTCCACTACAATAGGTATGAAGCTGTGGTTTGCCCCACAGATCTCAGAACATTGTCCATAGAATACCCCGGGTCGGGAGGCAATAAAGGCTGTTTGGTTAAGACGGCCTGGGACTGCATCTATTTTTACACCAAGGGAGGGGACGGCTCAAGAATGTAACACATCTTCGGCTGAGACAAGTACTCGGATTGGGGATTCCATGGGGACAACCATTCGGTGGTCTGCTTCAAGAAGTCGAAACTGGCCTGGATTGAGATCTTGGGTCGGGATTATATATGAGTCAAAACCTAGATTTTCGTAGTCCGTATATTCGTAGCTTCAATATCATTGATGTCCCATAGCTTTAATTGTTAGGTGGGGGTCATTAATCTCATCTATAAGATAAAGAATTCGTAGAGAGGGGAGAGCAATTAAGACAAGAATTACGGCTGGTAGCACGGTTCATACGATCTCGATTTCTTGGGAATCTAAGATATATTTGTTTGTGAGCTTTGTTGACACTATTGCAATAATAATATAAAGTACTAAGGTACTAATTAGAAAGACAATTATTAAAGCATGATCATGGAAGTGAAGAAGTTCTTCTATAACGGGTGATGCCGCGTCTTGGAATCCTAATTGTGTGGGATGTGCCATTAAGCCTGAGGCTCAAGACATGCAGGAATTTAACCTACGATTTCACCTTGACAAGGTGATGTAATTTACGAGTTTACTAATGTCTTAGAAGGAAGTGACAGAGTGGCTATGTGACTGGCTTGAAACCAGTAGATGGGGGTTCAATTCCTCCCTTCCTCGTTAATTTGATTGAACTTGTACAAATGCGGGCTCTTCAAAGGTGTGGTAAGGGGGAGGACACCCGTGAAGTCATTCAACATTTGTTGCGGTTAGTTCTACGGATGAGACCTCTCGCTTAGCAGCGAAGGCTTCCCATAAAATAAAGAGGAACATAATTACCGCTACTAGAGAAATTAAGGACCCAATAGATGATACGGTATTTCAAAGGGTGTAGGCATCAGGATAATCTGAATATCGCCGTGGCATTCCTGCAAGGCCTAGGAAATGTTGTGGGAAGAATGTAAGATTTACGCCAATGAATATCACCCCAAAGTGAATTTTAGTTCACGTGCTATGGAGGGTATACCCTGTAAACAATGGGAATCAGTGAACGAAAGCTGCTATAATAGCAAATACGGCTCCTATTGATAAGACATAGTGGAAGTGTGCGACTACGTAATATGTATCATGTAAGACAATATCTAATGATGAGTTGGCTAGTACAATTCCTGTTAGGCCTCCTACCGTAAAAAGGAAAATAAATCCAAGAGCTCACAGCATTGGTGTTTCTCATTTAATAGAACCTCCATGGAGGGTAGCCAATCAGCTAAAAACTTTAACGCCTGTCGGGATAGCAATAATTATTGTTGCAGACGTAAAATATGCACGGGTGTCCACATCTATACCAACCGTAAACATGTGGTGGGCTCAGACAATAAACCCTAATAGGCCAATGGCCATTATGGCTCATACTATCCCTATGTATCCGAAGGGTTCTTTCTTGCCTGAGTAATAGGCGACAACATGAGAGATGATTCCAAATCCTGGTAAAATTAAAATATAAACTTCCGGGTGCCCGAAAAACCAGAATAAATGTTGATAAAGAATGGGATCCCCTCCTCCCGCAGGATCAAAGAATGTGGTATTAAGATTTCGGTCTGTTAGAAGCATTGTGATCCCGGCAGCCAAAACTGGTAAAGATAGTAGGAGTAGAACAGCAGTCACTAATACGGCTCACACAAATAATGGGGTTTGATACTGGGAAATGGCTGGGGGTTTCATATTAATTGTTGTTGTAATAAAGTTAATTGCTCCTAAGATGGATGACACACCTGCCAAATGAAGAGAGAAAATGGTTAGGTCCACGGATGCACCTGCATGGGCCAGATTACCAGCAAGTGGCGGGTAAACTGTTCATCCTGTACCGGCTCCAGCTTCAACACCGGATGAGGCTAGTAATAGAAGGAAGGAGGGTGGTAGGAGCCAGAAGCTTATGTTATTTATTCGTGGGAAGGCTATATCAGGGGCCCCAATTATTAGTGGAACAAGTCAGTTACCAAAGCCCCCAATGAGGATGGGTATCACTATAAAGAAGATTATAACAAAGGCGTGTGCGGTAACAATAACGTTGTAGATTTGATCATCGCCGAGGAGGGACCCCGGCTGGCTTAGTTCGGCTCGAATTAATAGGCTTAGGGCAGTCCCAACTATCCCGGCTCAGGCACCAAATACTAGGTAGAGGGTGCCAATATCTTTGTGGTTGGTAGAGAAGAATCAGCGCGTGATTGCCACAGGTAGGATGGCCGAAGTTAGGTGGCGGGTTGTAGCCCCGTAGATAGAGGTTTAAATCCTCTTCCTATCAAGCCCCGTAGTGGAGTACACGTTGGATTGCAAATCCAAAGACGTAGACTGACGTCTGCCGGGGCTTTCCCGCCTTACCCGGCTAACGGCGGGAAAGATAGATGAATGCCCGCTGGTTTGGGCACTTAGCTGTTAACTAAGAGTTTGTAGGATCGAGGCCTTCTCATCTAGAAAGGCCTTAGCTTAATTAAAGTGTCTGAGTTGCATTCAGAAGATGTGGGATAAAGTCTCGCAGGCCTTAATCAGGGACTAGAAGATTTTAACTTCTACTTAGAGCTTTGAAGGCTCTTGGTCTAAATTATCCTAAGTTCCTAGATAACGAGCGTAATAATTGCGGGGGTAATTGGCAGTAACCCTAGAGTGACAACCGTAAATAAGGCAAGGGTAATTGTGGACTGAGTTGTTTGAGTCCGTCATGGTGTTGTAGCATTAGTTGTACTGGGGGAGATGGTGAGGGTTATAGCATAACATAATCGGAGGTAGAAATATAGACTTAATAAGGCGGCTAAGGCCATAATTGTTGCTGTGAGCGTAAGTTGCTGATTTGCTATCTCTTGTAAAATTAATCACTTAGCCATAAACCCGGTTAGGGGTGGGAGTCCCCCTAGGGAGAGGAGGGCAAGGGCTGTGGTTGACACTAAGATGGGAGTTTTTGATCACATGGCTGTAATGGTGCTAATGTTAGTAGCTGATGTTATCTTCAGTGATAGGAAGGCGGTGGATGTTATAAATACGTATATGCCTAGAGCAAGCAGGGTTAGATGGGGGGCATATTGCGAAATAATAATTATTCAGCCTATATGTGCAACAGAGGAGTAGGCCAGGATTTTTCGGACTTGAATCTGGTTAAGGCCTCCTCATCCACCAACCAATGTGGAAAGAAGTCCTAACAATGTAAGCATCACAGGGCTAACGGTAGGGGCCACCTGAATAATTAATGCGAGTGGGGCCAGCTTTTGTCAGGTAGATAAGACCAGGCCAGTAATTAAATCAAGGCCCTGAAGCACCTCTGGCAATCAAAAATGTATAGGTGCAAGTCCAATTTTTAGTGCCAGGGCGGCAATGGTTATTGAAGAGGCAATTGGGTGAGTTATATCATTAATACTTCACTCACCAACAAGCCAGGCATTGGTGGTGGCGGCAAATAAAATTATTGCTGCGGCGGTCGCTTGAGTCAAGAAGTATTTTGTGGCTGCTTCAACTGCCCGCGGGTGATGTTGTTGAGCTATTAGTGGAATAATCGCTAGAGTATTAATCTCAAGCCCTATTCAGGCTAGCAGTCAGTGTGAGCTGGCAAAGGTTAATGTGGTTCCCAGTCCTAAACTGGACAGAAGGATGGTGAGTACATAGGGGTTCATTGATAGGGGAGGGATTTTAACCGTCATGTTCGGGGTATGGGCCCGAAAGCTTTATTAGCTGACCTTATCTTAGAAAGTGGTGTAGAGGAAGCACCAGGAGTTTTGATCTCCTGAGGATGGGTTCAATTCCCTTTTTTCTAGGAACTGGGGGGACTTTAACCCCCATAAGCCACTCTATCAAAGTGGTCCTTAAAAATTCAGGCACGGTTCCTTAAGGATTAGAGCTGAGGAGGGAGCCCTGCAAGTGCAATGGGGAGGGCGGTGTGTCAAATAACCAGGGCTAGAGTTAGGGGTAGAAAATTTTTCCAAACCAAATGTATTAATTGGTCATACCGGAATCGTGGGTAAGATGCCCGAACCCAAAGGAATACGACTGAAAGGAGTGCGGCCTTAGTTATTAGGTTAATGGTAGTTAATTCTGGTATAGATGGAATATGGGATGCTCCAAGGAAAAGAATGGTTGATAAGGTGTTTATCAGTAAGATGTTAGCATACTCAGCTAGAAAGAACAGGGCGAAGGGTCCACCTGCATATTCGACGTTGAAGCCGGAGACTAATTCGGATTCACCTTCCGTTAAATCAAAGGGTGCACGATTTGTTTCAGCTAGTGTGGAGATATATCATATTGCCGCTAAGGGTCAGGCTGGAATTACTAGCCAAACGCTTTCCTGGGTAATGCTAAATATTTGGAGGGTGTAACCTCCTGAAAAGATAATAATAGATAATAAAATTAACCCAAGGCTTACCTCATACGAAATCGTTTGGGCGACCGCCCGAAGGGCGCCAATTAATGCGTATTTTGAATTGGATGCTCATCCTGAACCTAAAATAGAATATACAGCTAGGCTGGACAAGGCTAGAACAAACAAAATTCCCAAATTCAAATCTGCTACTGGTTGAGGCATGGGTATGGGTGCTCATAGTATTATGGCTAGTGTTAGTGCGAGTATAGGGGTGGCTAAGAATAAAAAGGGGGACGATGTAGACGGGCGGACGGGTTCCTTAATAAATAGTTTAACCCCATCTGCAATTGGTTGAAGAAGTCCATAGGGCCCTACAATATTTGGTCCCTTCCGCAATTGTATGTAGCCCAGAACTTTACGCTCAAGAAGTGTGAGGAAGGCCACTGCTAACAGGACGGGGGCAATGTATGCGAGCGGGTTAACCAGATGTGTTAATAGAGTGTTTAGCATAACTAAGAAGAGGATTTGAACCCCTGGCTGAAAGGGCTTAGGCCTTTTGCAATTACCATGCTCTGCCATCCTAGTGAGGCCTTATTTTGGCCTGTATTTGAGTCCTCCCTTTACTTAATTTAGTTGTCTTCATTAATTAGGGGCAAGGCGTGCCTTTAGCATGGGCCTCTTTTTTCCGGTCCTTTCGTACTAGGAAAAATGACATTACAGATAGAAACTGACCTGGATTGCTCCGGTCTGAACTCAGATCACGTAGGACTTTAATCGTTGAACAAACGAACCCTTAATAGCGGCTGCACCATTAGGATGTCCTGATCCAACATCGAGGTCGTAAACCCTCTCGTCGATATGGACTCTCGGAGAGGATTGCGCTGTTATCCCTAGGGTAACTTGGTTCGTTGATCGGTTCTGACAACCGGATCATATTTGGTCAAAATTTCTGTGACTTAGAAGTGTTATTCTTGGTTCTAGGGTTTATCCCAGTCCACTTGGAGGATTACTTGTTCTCCATGGTCGCCCCAACCGAAGGTAAAATTCCAATTTCTATTAGGTTTATACTTGTTTAACAAGCTGCTTAACGTAGGTGAATTTGTACCTTAAGCTCCAAAGGGTCTTCTCGTCTTGTACTTATATACCCGCTTCTGCACGGGTAGATCAATTTCACTGACCTGAAAAGGGAGACAGTTAAGCCCTCGTTTAGCCATTCATACAGGTCTTCATTTAAAAGACAAGTGATTGCGCTACCTTTGCACGGTCAAAATACCGCGGCCGTTAAACTTGTAGTCACCGGGCAGGCTGGACCTCCTATACGTAGGGGTTTGCAGGAGGCGATGTTTTTGGTAAACAGGCGAGGCTTGTGTTTGCCGAGTTCCTTCCCTTTCTTTTAGTCTTTCCTTAATGGCACTCCAGTGTGGGTTTAACGATATAATCATTGTGTTATTTTCTTGAATTCTTTAGTAAACACATTACCCTCTTTTTATGGGCTCGTTAACTTCCAGTGGTTTGTCCGATCTGGCTTACACTTGTGCTAGGAGAGGGTCATACCCTCTTATTACTCATTCTAGCATGGTCTCTTCCATGGTGGCATGGAACGGCCTAATATTTTTAGGGGAATTGGGCTATTTATCAGTATAATAAACTGTATGTCGTTTGAGCTTTAACGCTTTCTATTCAGATGGCTGCTTTTAGGCCCACTGGGACGACTAGTTTTATAGAATGTGACTCTTATCCTCCTATTTAAGGTTGTGTCCTTTATTAAAGGGGCTGTACCCCCTTTAACTAACTCTCGTATTTCTCTTTTATGCTTAGTTAGATATTTCCTGGTTGGCTAAAGGGGTACGAGGCTGAACTTCTATTCATTTCTTAGGCAACCAGCTATCACCAAGTTCGGTAGGTTTATCACCTCTACCCGGGGCTCTTCCCACTCTTTTGCCACAGAGACGGGTTCGCCCAAATAGGCTGTCCCGGGGTAGCTCACTTGGTTTCGGGATTTCAAACTAAAGGTCACTTTGCTTGTGTGGTGCTGGCTAAATCATGATGCAAAAGGTACGAGGATTAGGCTCTGCTTTTTTGTGCTTATATGAATTATTTCATTACTCTTCAGCTTTCCCTTGCGGTACTTTCTCTATTGCTTAAAATTACCTTTTCCGTCTCCCGTACTAAGGTGGAAAAATGATTTAGTTTCCTGGTTTAATTAATGTTAAATTATCTATGATGGTAAGTTAATTTTGGTGGTTAAGCTAGCTGTCTGGCTCAGGGCGATCCAATTTGCATGGATGTCTTCTCGGTGTAAGGGAGATGCTTAACTGTCTCAGCCACACCCTGGGTTTGATCCAAGTGCACCTTCCGGTACACTTACCATGTTACGACTTGCCTCCCCTTGTCCGTGCTTTAGTGTTAGGGACATTTATCGCTGTATGACAGGGGAGAGTGACGGGCGGTGTGTACGCGCCTCAGAGCCGGGTTCAAAAGGACACTCTTTTTCCTTTTTACTACTAAATCCTCCTTCGAGTAATTTTTCAGGGTACTATCCGTGGATATTCTATAATAGAAAATGTAGCCCATTTCTTCCCACTTCGTGTGCTACACCTCGACCTGACGTTTTGGAATATATCCATTTAGCTTACTGTTAGTCCTTCACAGGGTAAGCTGACGACGGCGGTATATAGGCGGGGATGGCCAGAAGTGGTGAGGTTTAACGGGGGTTATCGGTTCTAGAACAGGCTCCTCTAGGGGGGTCTAAGGCACCGCCAAGTCCTTTGGGTTTCAAGCTAACGCTCGTAGTACCCGGGCGGACGTCTATTGTATAATAACGTCTAGGTTTACGGCTGAGCATAGTGGGGTATCTAATCCCAGTTTGTTTCTCAGTTTTCGTGGAGTCAGGTGGACTTTATTAAAGCTACTTTCGCTTATGGGCTTCGGACACTCAGGAGCGTATGACGGCCAAGAGGCCCTTCGGCTTTATTTTTGTCTCCCCTAACCACCCTTTACGCCGTGGCTATTAACTAGGGCCTCTCGTATAACCGCGGTGGCTGGCACGAGTTTTACCGGCCCTCTTAACACTAACTAAGTCAAGTTTTCACTTATGGCTTAATATCTATCACTGCTGAATTCCCATGGGGGTGTGGCGTGGCAAGGCGTTTTGGGCTAAATGTTAGTGCCTGATACCTGCTCCTCGTCCCCGGGCAGGGGATTAAGGGCATCCTCACAGGGGCGCGGATACTTGCATGTGTAAGTTGTGTTAAAGCTAACAGTAAAGTCAGGACCAAGCCTTTGTGCATGCGGAGCTTTCTAGGGCCCGTCTTAGCATCTTCAATGCTATGCTTTATTTTAAGCTACGCTAGC